GCGCTTGCTAACATGGTTGTTAGAAAGTAGCCTCTCTCTGCCCGTCTGTGGTACTAATTCCTCTCTCTGTCTCTGCTTTATGGTTGTTAGTTCAAGAGTCGTGAATGCTACCGATACCGATACCGGAGCTGCTAAACTAAAGGAAGTTACATGACATAGTTAATGAGGAAGGGGTATGCATCGTAAAAATGAAAAAGACTTCCTTTGTATTCATCCCATCTGAGATCGAATGAGGGTCATTCTTTATAGATCAGATCTGCAGCGCTTACTGATTCAATCACAGCTGATACGCATTCAATTGCAAACAGAACACTGGTTAATTGAACAGTTAGCAAATCTGTACCCCTAGCGGCCTATTCTCTAGCAGCTGATTCTAGACCAGCCGATTCAATTGCAGCTACTTAAAAAAAACTGCCTATTATGGCTATGTAAAGGGACCGGCTTCCCAGAAAGGTTAATGCCCTAGGATTTCCTTCGGAACCATATGGAACTGGGTGAGGGATTCCCTGAAACCAGAGCAAGAACCTAAAAAGCGATAACAAGCTAAAAGGCGCATCTCTCTAAGCCAAGATCGTTTGCTCCTCAGCAATTGATCCAAAAAGTCCCACAGCTCCTTCTTAGGCGAGCGAAGTGACCTCCGTTGGACGTTGGAAGAAAGAAGCTAATAGAGTCATAGAAGATCCCGAAAGAGGCGAATTCCCAGAAAGTGTCTCAAATCCGATCCTTGCATCATCTGATCTCGATCGGGTTAACTCCTAACAGTGAGCATCGAATAAGCCAATTGACACTATCGTCTGTTTACAGCAAATCAAGATTAGATGGACAAAGAGAGCTTCAGTCAACACAGTCCTAGAAGCTCCATTCATGCCCACTTCTATTCCTAAGAGCCCATCATTCTACTCAAAAGAGGACGGAGGCTACTTTCGGGACATTGGTTGCAGCGATTTGTAGACCAATAGCAAAAGCAGCAACGATTCGATGCTCTCAAGCAGATCTTCCTCCAAGAGTAAGAGCGCGAGGTCTAATGAAATTCCCGGATCGAGTTCTGACCCTTATCGAGCAGGAAATAGGAATAGAATCTTTCAAAGAGCTGTTAGCAGGGCTTGTTCACGACTGTTAGAAGGAATCATTGGACAAAAGGAGGAGACGAAGATCGGCCGGCGAGAGGGTTCTCTGCTTCAATATCCCACTAGTCAATAAAGGGGGTGAGTGCACCAATCCAGAAAGAGCCCGTGCCATTATATCCATTCCCATTTCCTTGGAAGGAATGGAAGGAATCCCCGGGGATCAGTACTGCTTTACTAAACCCGAGTTAGTCAAATGCTATTGAATTCTTTATTAAGGGGAATGGAATTTTGTCCAAAAAAGCGGTTAATCAAAGAGGAAATGAATCATCATAGGTTATGAAAGAGGACTGATGACTTTCCTAAGGGCGCAAGGCCAGGAAAGGTTGCGGGCTATCATTCGTATCTTAAGGCAGTTCAGTTACTTGCATCAACAGGAAAGGGATCAGCCCCAGTGTCGTTTTAGTTCACTGGCGGCGGTGGGATCGCTTAGTGTCTCAGGTTTCTTTGGATGATCGGACTAGAAACCCCCTAGCCCAGCCTCTGGCTTAGCGGCAACACCCTTTGAAAACAGAGACTTCTGGAAATAGGTCGAATTCTTATATGGTCGGAAGAGGAACGAACCGCCCCCATTGTTTCTCAGGAAGAATTTTGACCAGGATCTAGTGACGAGAGAGGAATCGAACCTACGAGTTCCCCAATGATGAGTTGGGTGCTTTAAGCAAGCATTCAGCCATGGATCTCACATCGGCGAGATATGGGCAAACTAATGCTCCTCAGCTATTTCAACTCAAAAAGGAGCTATGGGAGATGCAGCAAAACAACCTGTCAGTTGGAGAATATTACTGCAAACTGAAGGATCTGTGGGATCAGATTGAATAATTGGAAGAGATACCAGAATGCAGCTGTGGTGCAATGGCCAAATGCACCTGCAATGTTGTGAAGAAAGTGTTAGAAATGGAACAGAACAACAAACTTCTCAAGTTTCTCATGGGACTGAACTCAGGTTATGACCAGATGAAGACTAATTTCCTAGGGATGGAGCCCTTGCGTCAATAAAGCCTACAACTTGGTTCTTCAAGTTGAAAGGCAAAAACAGATCACTGGAGAGATGAATCTTGGAGAAGAAGTGAGTGCTTTGGCTGTGAACAGACAAGGTCAAAGCCTTGGACCACTTCAGAACTTCCAGAAGAAAGATTACAAAAAAATGAGGATGGAAAGGGAAGCCAAAAGGTGTGACCACTGTGGGATGAGAGGACATCTCAAGGAAGAATGCTTCAAGCTAGTGGGATATCCAGATTGGTTCAAAAACCCTAAGGGAAAACCAAACCAGAGACAGGCTGCAAATGTGAAAAGGGAAGGAAATCTCTATGCAGGAGACAACCCTCTAGACTTTGGAAATCAACAAGGTGAAAGCAGTGGAGTGAAACCAGATA